GTGAACGTTCAAGAAAGGCTCCAGAAGATGTTGATCGTAAATAACAGGATTGTTTATGAAAAAAAACTAATAAAAATTCGCATTCAGATACATAAGAATTGTACAAGAACCAAAATAGTCTTTTATTTTCTTTTGAAAAAACATAAATAGTTTTATTACTCTGAATAGTTTTATTCAGATTCTGATATTTATGTAGAAAGAATCGCAATAAATGTAAAGAGGGAACATCTTGAATCCAGCATTGAAGGATTTGAACCAAAATTTCAAAATGGATAGGATGGGGTATTAGTATATCTGAAACATTATTTAAATGAGATAATTTGTCCTCTAAAAAAGGAAATATTGAATGAATAGATCCTAAATTCTGAGATTTTGGTATTTCTTTTTCTTCGGAGGAAGATACTAATCGTAGCGAGAATGGAATTTCCACAATGACTGAAAAACCCTTTGATACCATTTGAGAATAAAAAAAATGAGAATAAAAATAATTGGAGTGTCCACCGAATCTATTTTGATTAGAATCATTAACCAAATAAATCAAAAAATTCTGTTGATACATTCGAATAATTAAACGTTTTACAAGTACTAAACTAAATTTATTGTCATAACCAATAAATTCGATAGGTTCGTAAAAAATCGAACCATTTAAACTATCATCATGAGCAAGTGTGTAAATATACTCCTGCAAGAGAAGCGGATATAGGAAGTGTTGTTGCGGAGATCTATCTTTTTTTAAATACTCTTGTACTTCTTCCATTTACATTTTTCTACTTGAAACAGAGACACAAGACAGGAGGCATTTCTTGGATTATCAAATGATACATAGTGCAATATGGTCCGAACAGGGTATATAATTACAGTATATATAGTTAAGAAATAAAGATAGACCCCGGAGACCTAGAATCCAATCAACAGGATCCTTTTCCTCTCCTTTTCTATAGGTTTTATCCTTTGTTAAAAGAGGGTAAAAAATCCTTTATTTTTGCAACCCGATCGCTCTTTTGATTTTGGAAAAAATTATATTCTCTTTACTTTATCAGTATACTGTTTCTTCTACACATCCGTCTCCAAGAGAATAGTTAGGATTTTTTTTTCATAAAAAAATAAAAAATAATCAATGATTTACTCGCATAAAAACCTTTTTCTGCACTGGCACTAATCTATTTTTAACATCCAAATTAGATCGGGTAATTATTCCAATTTTAAGAATATAAGCTCGTTGCTTTTGTTTTACCAAAATTAGGGCTAAAAGACGATATCCATTTATTCACTAGACCCAACTGTAAATTTATTTTGTCTCCTTCCAAAAATGAAAACAATTAATAATATATATATATACAGTTAAGTTAAGGATAAATTAAAAGTTCTATTTTAATTTTAATAAAAAAATTATTACGACATGCTGTTTTTTCCTTCATTACCTTTTAAGATCAGTCGTGGTCTTATATAGACTCTACCAATAGTCTGGACGAATTCGTTGCTTCATCCAAATGTGTAAAAGATCATAGTCGCACTTAAAAGCCGAGTACTCTACCGTTGAGTTAGCAACCCGGATTGTAGATACGATAAAAAAAAAATTTTTGATCCCATCCCGCCAAAATAAAAAGATTGAACTAGCAACAAATTAAATTTAAAAGAAAGATTTTTTTAATCAATTATAAACACCAATCCACTAAAATAGGTGGGATTGGATTAAAAAATAATAAATTCTCAAATAAATTCTCATATAGATATATCTAATATCTATAATAAAAACTTATACCTATTTTTCTCTTGATCCATTCCATTTTTTTTTTTTTTACGTCTTGTATACCAGTAAATTCAGTAAACACATCCTTATGACTAAGGTGACTAAGGCTAAAGCGAAGGAAAAAAAAATAAATATGAGGCAGGAATAAACAGATCCATTTTATTTATCTACGATCAAATTATATTTGTTCGGTACACCATTGTCAATATGATATAGAATGCTGAGAAAAAAATTCTAAATAAATCAAATTAAGGCCTTGTGTTGGATTGGCACAATATAAGTAAAAAAATAAATTTGAATGCAAAAATAAATAAAGGCAGGGTAGAGAAAAATATCGAGTTGATTCAATCAAAAGAGGTACAATAACCAAAATTCACCCTGTCTTTGTCGGTAAATTAAATTCCCACAATAAAAAATAAATAATAAAATAATGAGTGAGCAAAAAAAAGAGCAAACAAATTATGGAGAAATAATTATACAAAGTATAGATGCTAGTACCCTCTCTTTTTTATTCAATTTTTTTTAATTTAATTAAATTAACAGTTAACCCAATATTCCTTCTTTAAATAATTCTGTCTTCCTTAAAATATCATGAACAGTTACTGTGGGTTGAGCGCCATTTTCAAGGAAATATAGAATAGCGGGAACATTTGAATAGGTTTGATTCTTTATCGGATCGTAAAAACCTACCTTCCGAAGATCTCTTCCTTCTCTTCGGGATCGAACATCAATTGCAACGATTCGATAGATGGCTCATCGGGATAGATGTAGATAAACAATGCCCCCCCCCTAGAAACGTATAGGAGGCTTTATCCTCATACGGCTCGAGAAAAAATGATTCTAATTTCTGTATATAACGGCAAATATATCCATAAAATACTGAAGAAATAATGAATTAGACTATGATTAAAGTAGTTTTTTCTTCCTCTTTCCTTACGAAAGTTAAAAAGATCTCATTCGTACTCATAACTCAAGTTGGGTAATTCTGAGGAAATCCTTAGATATTTATTGAGCCGTCTCTAACTTCTTTTGTTTGTCTCGAATCAATTTTTATTCCGCATTTTGATCCAATTGTTGAGACAATTGAAAATAGTGTTTCCTTGTTCCGGAATCCTTTATCTTTGTTTTGTGAAATCATTGGGTTTAGACATTACTTCGGTGATCCTTACTCCTTTCAAAAGGGCAGCAACATACCCTTTGTTTGTTTTTTTTTTCTTTCTATAGAAAAAAATAAGAGAGATTGATTCCCTTGTGATACACTTTTGATCGAAATAGTTTTATGAATTCCGACAAATATTACTTATTTTATTTTTTATTTCAAACTTGTTTGAATTTTAACCCTATTTAAATTTATATAATTTATCCATTTATATTAAAAATTTATATTAGAGAGGATATATTTACAAAGTTGGTTCAACTTATTGATTTTTATTGTCACTAACCCTAGATTCTTCCCCCCGATAAATGAATCTCAATCCTTTCTGCTCGAGCTTCATCATGTACTTTTTATTTAGATTAGAACCCAACACAAATTAGGTTCCTATTAAAAAGAACAAACTATGTCGAGCCAAGAGCATCTTCATTCTTATAGAAAATGGCGGATGTAAGAATCCACAGTCAATCATGTCCTTCAAGTCGCACGTTGCTTTCTACCACATCGTTTCAAACGAAGTTTTACCATAACATTTCTCTTATTTAATTTCAAACTGATATGGAATTGATTCAATATGAAATCATGAATAGTCATTGGATCAACTGATATATGTATATATTATTATATATTATGATATGGCCGGCCGTATAGTTTTGATTTTATATTATATCTATAAATAGTCTCTATAATATTAAATTATAGAGACTATTTATAGATATAATAATATTTTCCTTTCCTTACTTTCCGGAAAAGTCTTACTCAGGAAGGATCCCTTTTTTAACCCCATATCATATTAATAGAATGAAATACAATACATAAGAATGAAATACAATACATAACAAAAAAAGAATAAATGAGTTTAGTTTGCTTAAGATTTATTGAAATTTTCAACAGATTGTTCGGGACGATCAATCATGAAGGATCCTTTTTTTTCTTGAACAAATAAATTAAAAACCTCAAAGAAAGGGGCTCTAATGAATTCCCAATTCCAGAATAAAATCTATTTTTAATCAAATAAACTATTCCAATGACCCACGAAGGTTGGAAAGTTTATCGATAATATATAGATTTATTGCACTTCTTCGAATACCAAAGCAAAGATTTATATCATAAAAATTAAGTTAAAAAATTAAAGATCTTTATTTCCAACTGCATTTGACACTTGATTCTGTTTGTAAGAAACAAAAAAATTCTTAAGAATCATTCTTAGAATTCAGAACGAAAGATTGTTCTCTTTAACAATTTTCTGTTTAATGTTGGAAACAATGTGATCCAATCTGCCCTTTATAGCAGAAAGGGTCTGGGACGGAAGGATTCGAACCTCCGAGTAACGGGACCAAAACCCGTTGCCTTACCGCTTGGCCACGCCCCATTTGAATTTCTATTCAACACTAATAAATACTAATATTATATTAGTATTGGTTATTCGTCAATTCTAGTATGTAATATATTGTTGCTAGGTTTCTATACATATAGAATCAAAAAATTCATTGATCATTACATTGAATTCTATTAAGATATTGTATGAAAGTATAATTCTTTGTATTCTCGTTTGAGAATTGAAAGGGGTTTTTGATTTGGGATAGTTCAAAGAAAAAGAAGGATTTTTTGGCCTGCCTTTTTCATTTTTACCTTATATTATAAAAATGACTCAATCAAAATTAAATTATCTAATCTACAAGAACGAAATTTTTGTTATGCTTAATATCTTTAGTTTAATCTGTATCTGTCTTAATTCTATCCCTTATTTGAGTTCGAGTAGTTTTTTCTTCGCCAAATTGCCCGAGGCTTATGCTTTTTTCAATCCACTCATAGACATTATGCCTATCATACCTCTATTCTTTTTTCTCTTAGCCTTTGTTTGGCAAGCTGCTGTAAGTTTTCGATGAAATTTTCAATATTCTCCTAAATTCATGATTTTTTGAAAAAAAAAAAACACACACTTCATTATAGCATATGCGGTACGAAAAAAATGGGTAATCTATTCCCCTAAAAAAATGATCTTGGAGATTTTGTAATGCTTACTCTCAAACTCTTTGTTTATACAGTAGTGATATTCTTTGTTTCTCTCTTCATCTTCGGATTCTTATCTAATGA